GCTAGCACTAAAAAGGCTACTCCTAGTAGAAGTGGTAGAATTATTCCAAGTATTTCAGCTGGAACAGCTATGTACGTTTTCGATTTTCGTCTCACTCATGATCTGGCCTGGTCGACCCGATCATGATATTTTACTCATGATCTGGCCTGGTTGACCCAATCATGATATTGAAGGATGGGACCTTTTCTCGAAAAACTCCGGATCTCGATAAAAGTGGATTCAGGTGCTTCATCGAATCTCTTCAATCTTTTCTTCCTTCGGAGTTTTTAGAGTTTTCGCTACGAATCATCATGTCGATTGCTTTCGTTGGATAAATCAGTGGAAAAAAACTGGAAGTAACCTCGGCTTTCCTTTATTCGTTTTGGATTCGTGGGATAGAAACGATTTTCAATTTGAGTTCTTCACACGAAAGAGCTCAATCATTCCTCTGGTCGAGAAAAAACCAACATGCAAGCAACTTCTAAATTAGTGAACGCCCCTTTCTTTTAATTAATCGAATTTCTTCGCTACTTCGTGCCTCTGCTTCAATGAAAGCTAGCTCCTACTCCTTCTCCTCCTGAATCCTCGTTGGTCTTTCGTTCGTAGTTCGAATTCTATAGCGAGAAAGCTCACCCCTGCCTTTAGACGAGAAAGCCCTCTTTTACTTAAGGACGACAAAAAGTGCGAAAATGCTACAACCCATTGTTGTTCTTTTGACGATGAACCACTCCAGTACAACAGGCGTCAGTAAGCTCTATGCTTCGTCCCCGGTGCGTAGGGCCGATCCCCGTGTGCTGGAGGGACGACCAGAAAGTGTGTGTTAAGCATATTCAAACAAAAGAAGCAAAAAAGGTTGATAAAAAACAGTAGAGGCAGCAAGGGGTTTCGCCTTCGAATTGAGTAGTGAGTCTTCTTTCTACTCGATCGAAACTTGAATCGAAAGTAGAAAGAAGCCTTACCCCCTTATTATATATATATATGTATGTGATTTAGTTCGAAATAATGGACTGATCTTTCTCCGCTTTCTTCAAGGTCTATTTTGATAGATAGAAATAGACAGGGACTAAGCAATAAGAACAGAATACCAAAGGCTTACTCCCATTTCTCTCTACTCTATCTATGAAGGCTACGAATGCTTTTTTTTTACGTCACTTAAAGAAAACGGGATAGACCCGGAAGAGGAAATTGTACCAAAGGAGACCCGTTTTACCGATCGTTTGGTTGGGTGTGTCCTTAGTCGCCCCGGAGAAGCCATACCCTGTCGAAGCTTACCCAACTCATCGCTTAACTCAAACGAAAGGAAGACAACAAAGTGCATAATATTAGAAGAAAGATTCTCTCAAAGCCAAAAGCCTTACCTTCTATTAGCGTCACGAAAAGGGCCTTCCCGGGGAAGAAAGAATCTGCTTTTCAAAAAAGCTTTTAGTCAGCCTTTGAAAAAAAAGCTTTGGAGATAGGATCACACTCGAGAAATAGTCTACTTCAAGGCTGCAGGGGGGCACCACTATTCTGAATGTCAAGGCGGAATTCCGGTTTGTTTTCGAAGGTGATCAAAAAGATTCGACGAAAACCGGGCATACATTCGAGAGAGAGAAGGATTAGTTCGTGTCTGGGTCAAGGTTTCGTAAGGACGAAATCTGAAGCTCCGGTCAGAGCTGTCTAACCTCTGTTGTGTTGCTATAACCTAGTCTTATTCACTCTTACCTCCCTGCTTGCTCTCCTTTCTTTTATGAGAATACTTGCCGCCTCTGCTCTCGTTCGGGCCCCGGGAATCCCTTGCTTTTGGCTACGGTCTTTATTTACCTTTTTGCGCTCTCCTCTCAAAACGTATAATTTACTTGTTCGACTTTTTTAAAGCTTCTATAGTATACACGACACGACTTTTTTACCACGACAGATATAAAAACCGACAAGAGAGAGCAAGACTGACCTACCCAAGAAAGAGAAGGCAAGAGTGACTTCCCCCTATCACAACAAGGCCGGAAGAAAGTTTTGATTTCCCACGGCCTTATTTACCAAGCTCGAGACTAGAAGAGCATTTTAGGAATTTAAGATATCGCTTATAATAAGGATGAAGTCTCATTCATATAGTATTCATATAGTAATGTCCTTAGCTTGCGCCCTTTTTGAGACTAAGACAGGTTTGGAATCCTGTCTTATCACCCTTATCAAATCCCTAGCTCTCTTCCTTAGCGCAACTGTCCTATTCAATCTCTATCTTTCTTTTTTTTTCATATCTATCGTTTTTTTTTGGATACCAAACCGGGCAGTATCGTATATGAAGAAAGAGATTGTTGACGTTAGTAGACTAAGGTAGGGCATTTTTGATGGATCCCGCCTTTCCTACCAAAACCCATTTTTCTATTCGTTACTAACCTTCGGGATTTTTTGTTGGTTCATACATGCATTGATCCAGTCGAAGAACCTGCTCCAGAGCGACTACTCTGCTGCGCTTTCGTGCCCGCTCCGGGTTCTTTCTGCTCGGTTCTATAATGAATCCCAGATCCATCCATTTGAGGGA